CTCCGGATAGTCCCGTATCGACGTATTTCTCCTCCATCATAATAATCCCTTCCTATAGAGTAGGTTCGAGGCCAGGTACTGACTTCTATTCATTCTTCATTTGCTATGGTTGGTTCAGGCGGAAGAGAAGGGAGCGCCTTAGTGGATGGGGGCCACAAATCCGAGGAGACCTGTCCCTTTCTTTTGGGAGCTATATTAGCACTAGTCTTTCAGACTGGAGGATAGGGGACAGGCGGGGGACAGGGAGCGGTTCTAAGATAGGGAAGGGCAGGTAGAACCATTTCTCATCGGCTAGCCATGTCTCCTCGATCGCCTGGTATGCCGAGGACTGGACGACCAATGGATGCTTGTTCCATCTGTCCCAAATAAGCCTTTCAAAACTTCTGATTGAAGGGGCCCTAGTGGTTTTCCCCTTCTTTTCTTCAAATAAGTTCTCCCATCCGGCAATTTGAGGAAGATAGGTCGGCATTCCATACTCTTCTTTCTCCTCTGGTCAGTTTGATCGGCCCGCCCACTACGGATGGTTTTTTTTGCCGTTATCGGCTCGTAGGAAGCTATCCATTCTCGTCAAAGCACTCGCAACTTCAAATTGCTTAAGGGAACGAGCAAAGCTTTTCGTGGGGGCTTTGCGATCCTTAATGCAATTCACTCGCAACGTCGAAGAGGGCTTTGCACAAAGCACTCGCAAAGCGTGAAAAGCACTCGCACGCAAGTCAAAGCACTCTCTCACTAAAAGCACGCGATGCTTTGCATTAAGTTCAAGCGCTCGCAAGAGTGCTCGCGACGTTTCACTTTGCTCCCTCCCTTCTGTTTCAAATTGGAAACGAAATTTCATCGACCATCCCTGCCTTTACCCTGGAACGAGACCATAGGCAGAGGCGGGGCAGAGAGCGGAATGAAATGTAGCGAGAGAGACAGCAAGCTACGTATCATTTCCTCCCTGGCGTGGATTACTGAGGTCTTCCCTGATTCTGGCTTGACCAAAACTCTCCGTATCGTTCCAGGGTCGATTCCATTGGGGTGCTCAAAAAGCTAACACTGGGATAGAGCTCGTACCAAGAAGTCGAGCCTTGCCCAAGACCGACCTCTGCGGGACGTACATATATATGACCCGAAAGAAAAGTCCTCTGACACTTGAACTTGAACACGACCATAGCCCGTACTGGATAGGCCAAAGAGGAGGCACTCAGTCAATAGGAACCAATCCAATTCGAACCGGATATTGGAATATTGGAAAGACTATTAGTAGATGAACAGAATCAGTAGCACCAGGTAGTTTCTTTAGGTAGTTTCTTTATATGTATTGCCAAAACTTGTTAGCGCTTTAGTTTTCAAATTACGATGCTTTAGTTGAAGTTCCCGTATACAGTCGAATTTCTTCGCTACAGTATCATAGGCCTAGAATAGAATCCGGTCTAGTTGAAAGCGAACAAGTTTTGACGCCTCAAAAGTCCCGCCCTAACGCTAGCCAGCGCAAATGTCCACGTCCCGTAAGCCCGATAGAAAGAAAGACAAATCCTGCTTTCCCGTTCATTAAGTGTGAATAGTTCCAATAACCAGTGCCAAAGAGCGTCCCCAAAAGCGAGTCTCCTTTTCGAGTGCCCCAGCGCAGCGCCAAGCCCCGAAGCCCATCAGTTTCGTTTTGGGCAGGATTCAGCGAGAGAAAGAGTGACATTCGAAACCAGAAAAGCCAGTTTTTCGAGAGTAGCAAAGTGACGAGTAAAGACAGAATGTAAGTGAAGAGAATAGAAGCCCTTAGCCTTTTCTATATCTTTCTATTAATATTGGTTATATAAAAAGAGAAATTTGAAAGGCAAGGAATAGAAATTGGAAAGGCAAGAAATAGAGTAGTTGATTCATTCAATAGACTCCGTTGTATGTCAAATGATTCAATAGACTCCGTTGTATGTCAAACTCACCCAATCTTTCAAGGGGTTGCCGAAAGAAAGTTCGAAAGCGCATAACGTGCGTTTCAGTTCAAGTTCAAGTCAGGGGAAAGGAATGTCAAGCCTAGTATAAGACCGCTCTCAAGCAAGCCAGGATCAGACCACGGCCACAGGGTCAAGCCAAGCTAGTAGTCAGCCGTGGGTTAGCCCGTTGTCAAGTTCCTTCTTCCCCAATTTCAGGGCTCTGAGACTTTCTCTGATCCTTCTGACTCCGTCCTTCTCTTTTCACGTGCCATACGATACCTATCCCTCTTTAGCAAGGGCGCGAGTGACGCATGGTGACAAGGCCCTGTGTCAATCTTCAGGGCTGAAGGTCGCGTATTGTAGGGAATCGGAAAGGAAGCGAGGGATAAGTCAGTAGGTACGGGCGAAGGTCTAGTACCTGTTTCAAGCTCGCAAGGTATGACATCGATCCCTTAAATCAAGCTATCGACTATCGAAAGATAGACTCCGTGCCTGTTTAGAGTATAACGGAGAGCAGTAGAGCAGGAGAGCAAGAGGAAGTCAATCAATAGAGGAAGGACAAGGGAAAAAAGGAAGGCAAACGAACAAGGAAGCAATCCAGCGAGCAAGAAGCAAAGCATGCCCAAGTGAGGAACGAAAGCGAGGAAGGAAGGAAAGGTAAGGGCTAGCTTATTCACTAAGATCAACGCGAGTGGAATACTTGGAACGAGCAGGGGAGCGAGCGGAGTACTTTACGCAACGAGTGGTTGACCTTCCACTCGTATAAGAGCTAGTCATATAGTCCTTTAAGCATTCTTCCTTTGATCGGTAGGGAAGCACAGTTAGCGTTTAAGCAGCAGTAGTTCCAAGAGTTCCACTTCTCTTTTCACTTGCTTGTGAATGAGAAAGATCATTCAAGAAAGGGACGTGCTATATCCGAAACGTACTAAATATAGTAAATAGTACTTGCAGCTGTAGTTCCTGTTTTAGCAAGGAATGAAGTTGGTTCAGAGGTTGAAAGTAGAGGTTAGACTATTTATCTAGAGCTCTCTCGTATATAGAGCTTTAGCGTAGCCATCAGTAAAGTCCTTCTCCTACTGCGAGTAGTATCTCTACTACACATTCAACTTGATGTTGATCCGTTTTTAGCCTATTCATCTAGAGGAAGCTAGAGCTCTCTCGTATATAGAGCTTTAGCGTAGCCATCAGTAAAGTTCACCTTGATAGGAATTTTCAAATGGAAAAGCGAACACCTATTATATTTAAGATAGGTCGGATCCTACTAGAAAGATTCCCACATTCGTGCATAAGGGTCAGGTTTACATGACATAGTGGTTTGTTTCAGGCGGGTTGCCTGATGCTGGAACAATGAATGAGCCAGCTTGCCAACCAGTTTGATAAAGTAAGGACAGTGATAGCGAAGGCCAGCCAGTCTTTTCATCATTTGCCAGTTATTTTCCGAAACAAGCTGACCCATACATTTTGAGCATGCCTTCTATATAGCAGTAAGACCACCATGCGATTAGGTTGTCCAAGCCCTTCCTTTATCCCTTCATGCCTGAAATGATCTAAGAAAGTTTGATCTTTTGCCTGCAAGTCAGAGCTGTTTTCCTGTTACCTGGGGATAGTAAGATAAGTGAAGTAAGTAGTAGTCCTTTAAGCCAGCTGCTTTTTTCTTCTCATCTCACTCGCACTCCTCTGATTCCAGCAAGTCAGCCAAGCCAGTGATTGAGGGATTTTCCTCAATTACCTTTCCGATCCTCAATCCTTACCCTACTTGACGCAAGTCAGTAGTAGTGAAAGGACTGTCAGCAGTAGGGAAGGAAGTTGTCAATACAGTTATCTTCGTTAAGTTCGTTATTACAGGTAGTCAAGCTAGTCTCGATGGTGTGCGAGTAGCTTGACTCTAGATAAGATATCTCCCCTTCTTCCAGTCAAACGGTCAATATTGCAGTTAGCCGATACTCTCTTTCTGAGTTAGATCATATTGATTCTATCCCGGTAGAGGTATTTAGAAACACAAATCAAATCCTAATCCCGACTTTCTTCTTTCCGAGAGTCTGTTCTAAACTCACTTGAAACTATATCAATCTCCATTTGATGCATGTGAAGCAAGGAAGTGGCAAGTTCTTTAGATAAGAAAAGTCAGTTGATATAAGGACAGCAAGTCAGCCAGTCAATGAGGGCGCTGTTCCGGTCTTAGCCTTTCCTCTACCTCTGAAGGATGGGAGGACTTTTTTTCTGACTTTTCTCATATCTTTCTTTCCTGGGTGTTGGAGTTAGAGCTTCTGTCCTTTCCTCTGCCAGTCCTCTTCTTTCTTCTTCCTGTCTCTCTTATAATCTCAGGTGAGGTGTATTGAGAAGGCAGTCCCAAAGCATGAAACTCACATTGATAATAGAACTAGGATATGATAAGCATCTCGAATGCAAATAACAAGGCAAGATCGATGAAAGTAGAAGCAAGGGCGCTAAGCATCAAGCAGTCGTCAATAAGAAAGAAGAGGAAAGGCTTCCCTACTTGCAACCTACTCGTAGACAACCTCTTAACCGAGAAACTCACCTGCTGTCTCTTATACTCGCGTCAAGTATATAGCTCGTTTATGGAACTCGTTGCTTCAAGACGAGCTTGAAGACTGGCTGGGAGATTCGGAGAGCGATGCTGCCCATCAACCGAGGAAAGAACTACTGCCTGACCGCTACGCGCCTCTTAGTTTAATCTTGACTTAAGACATTCATACTTGAAAGGCAAGGAATAGAAATTGGAAAGGCAAGAAATAGAGTAGTTGATTCATTCAATAGACTCCGTTGTATGTCAAATTTGTGAATGACATTATTGAGGTAGAGATTTATCCGATAATCGGAGGTAATGTCAGAGGCAGCAACACAACTGGCTCGAGAGGAGATGTACTTGAGGAAAGGCAAGGCAGGAAAGAAAGATGAAGATTCTGATCTGATGCTGCTCGTATTGTTCTTCTTAAGTCAGTGCTTTCTAGTTGACCCCTTCACTGGCTTATGGTGTTTAAGTTGCCGCTTCGCACCATCCATGCTTTCGAGGATTGCATGCGGAACTTTCTTTGGAGCTCCGGGGCCTATGGCAAGCGCACTCATCTC